CCTTATCTTATTTTAGTATCTAGTCAAATTTTTCCATTCGAATAGAAAAAAAACTCTTGATTATTGATAAATTCTATCAATTTCAATTGGTCAATAACGACAGAGTTACATCACACCCCTTCCCATTTTTCAAATTTTTATTGAAAAATAAATAAAAGGGGGGGTAAAGTGAATTCTTCTCAATATACATACTAGGATTAGGACTATGATACAAGTAATTCCTGACATCTGGTCGAAAAGGAATAGCAAATCTAAAGAGAGGCAAAAGGCTTTTCAGAATTTTTTTTGTTCTTTTTTACGAATTTGATAAAGCTAAATAGACAGATCTAAAAATTCATTTCGGATAATTGAACCTTCTCAAACTGTTTCTTTTTAAGAACCAAAAAGATTTGTGCCAAAACAACCGATCCTAAGAAGAACAAAAGGCCTTGGACACGTAATGGATCTTGAAGTACTATTTCCGCATCCCCCTGACCAAATCCACCCACATTAGGATTACTCGTTAATGGTTGATCGAGTTTAATGGATTCGCCCTCTGAAACAAGAAGTTCTAGGCCTCGAGGGATAATATCAATCACTTCGCGTCCATTCGATGCATCCACTATGGTTATTTCGTATCCCCCTTTTTCTTTTCGTAAAATTTTGCTTATTATCCCTCCTGCCGTAGCATTATAAACTGTATTGTTACTTTTGCTACCATCAGGATAAATCTGACCCCTTCCCCTGTTTCCACCTACGTATATAGGATATTTTAAGAAGTGAACATCTTTATTAGTAGCAGGGTCTGGGGCAAGAATAGGAAAGGTTATTTCACTATATTTTTGACCAGGAACAGGACCTATTACAAGAATATTTTTTTTATTGGGGCGATAATTCTGAAAAGACAGATTTCCTATCTTTTCTTTCATCTCGGGTGAAATACGATCGGGGGGGGCTAATTCAAATCCCTCCGGTAAAATAAGAACAGCTCCCACATTCAAAGCTCCTTTTTTACCATTAGCTAGAACTTGTTTTAGTTGCATATCATAAGGAATTTTAACAACTGCTTCAAATACAGTATCAGGAAGTACCGTTTGTGGAACCTCAATATCCACGGGCTTATTAGCTAAATGGCAATTGGCACATACAATACGCCCAGTTGCCTCTCGTGGATTTTCATAATTCTGCTGGGCAAAAATCGGATATGCACTTGAAATGGATGCCCAAGTTATTATATATATCATGAGTGAGACAGATATCGCGCGAGTAATCTCTTCCCTTATCCAAGAAAAGGTATTTCTAGTTTGCATGGTCCAATCATTTATCCCGAAAATTTCTACAATAAAGTTAGGTAGGTCGATAATATACTTCCCTAGCCACAATTCTGCTATTTACATTTACTGAAAAAAAATCTTTTGTGTTGAAATATACAAGGAATCCCTCATGGGTAAAAAGAGTAAAGTAAATACGACTTTGATTTGGTTATGATGTATAAGGTACGAAAGATTAAAATTGGATCAGTGAATCATTTTTTAGTCGTTTATTGCATGATAAATCACTACAAGTGACGGAGATACACGATTTAAATAACGAAAGATCCAATATTTAAAAATTGTATCAAGAATGACTGGAAAGGTAGAAACTAGACCAGATAAAATTTGCTCATAATGAGCAAACCCAAAATCTTTGTAAATATAACCAATCATTAGTTCCCAACCGTGAGGCGAATGGAATCCGATACATAAATCAGTTAATAAAAGAATCGAAAAAGCTTTAATTGTATCACTTAAATTATATAGGAATTCTTGAACCCAAGAATTCAGAATAAAAAGCTTTTCCTTACCCCAAAAGGAATAACCACTTAGAATAACGAAAGATATTAGATTTGTCGAGAAGTGCAAGATTGTATAGATACGATACTCATTGTGTATCTTGATGAATTGGATCGTTTCTTTGTGGATTCCTAGACGAAATTGTTGTAAATCGGTTTCTGGGTATTCCTTTATCATTTCATCGAGCTGGAATAGTTCCTCTAATTGTATGAATTTTTCTAGAACACTTTTTTCTTGAATATCATTCAAAAAAGTTTCGCATTGTCTAGTATTCCACCAATTAGTAATCCAAGTTTTCAAACTTTTATTACAGCAGAGAGAGATCAACCAGGGCAAAAAGACTATAGATGTAAAATAAAAAAAAGGAATGAATGCTTTCTTTTTTGCCATTTTGAATCTGTGAATTGTTAATGAACCTACCTCATTTGTTGATTCTATTAGATCTAATATTTCTATCGAGCATGAGTTTCTATTCTAATTCGAATAGAATGTAGTGAGCCTATGAATCCATTTTCTCTTTTTCTGTTGATTCAATACTGAGTCTTTGCTTTGAATCTAGAAAGAATACAGAAATAGATTCAGAATACACTTCCAACTTGAATCAAGAAAAAATGGGGTTTCCAGGATGTTATTCCCCCTTTTTTCGATCAATACTAATTTCGAGACGAAGAAACTCCTTTTCTTTTCTATCAAATATATCAAAAAAACGAGCATAAAAGAATAGATGAATATTAAATTGACAAAAAAAAAAGAAAGAAATTCTTTAGTTTTTTCTTCCTACTGCCAAAGCATTTAGTCTTTAAAAATGAATTCATTTCAAAATACTTCAATTGGTACACGCAAGAAGTAAGCCAATTCAGCAGCTTTTTGCTCAATTTCTCGTGTAGTAAAATTCTCATCAGTACGAATTAAAGGAATAGCCCCTTGACCTCGAATTTCCATATAAAGGACATGCCGAGCAGAAACACCCTCTTTAACTTCTATTCTGATGGACTGAATATCTTTCATAAAGAATCGTAAAAAGATGCGACGACTTTTTCCAGGAAATCCCCAACGAAAAATACGCACTATTCCTTCTTTTCGGTCGAAAAGATCATAACCACTACCCACATTCCACAAAATAGTGCACCACAAATAGCAACTAATAAAGAGACCTGCGATCCCATAGAAAGACATCACAATCCCTTGTGGAAAAAAAATGATTTGCTGAGACGGAAATAACGATATAACATTTCTACCAAGATAACTAGAAGTTCCAACCAATAAGAATCCTAATGAACCTAAAAATAGGATAAAGGCCCAGCAGAAATTACTTGTTTTTCGAGACCCCGTTATAAATTCTATCCATATAGATTCTGATCGCCAACTCATATATATTAGATCCAGTTATACAATTTTTTGGAATTGAGAAAATATGACTTTCCTTTTTTTGTTTTCAAAGTAACTCTCATCAACTATTTTGTTGTGAACCTTTACCTTAGGAGTAATTCATAGAATTGTTTATATCTTAAATAATAACATCTCCTTCCTTTATATGATCCCCTATAGCTATATACATACAAATAAATAGATTGACTTGAATTTCATACATCGGCCCGATGATGATTCATTTTTTCAAAAGAGCGCAAATTTATTTACGTTTACACATGCATAAGAGCTTTTTTTATTTATGTTTGTAGGAATCTATGTGTTATACAATATTCTACCAAATGGGTCTTATCGAATCGAAGTTTTTAAAATAAAAAAAGGAGTGATACGATTAGGTCTCAGCCGATCTAAAAAATCTTATTTTTTTGAATATGAAGAAATAAAGAAGCCATTGCAATTGCCGGAAAGACTAGGCCTACTAAAGGCACAAAAATAGAGGGTAAGTTATTGAAAGTTGTCATAAAATGGGTACCTCAATTTAATATTTGTACCTGTTATTGTTATATTCTGAATTCTAAAGATATCTTAGAATATCTTGTATTTTTATTATTTCTATTATATATATTATATAATTATACTAAGTATCTTTAAGTAAATATATATCTAATACTAATATACAACCTAATAGAAATATATAGAATAGAACCTAATAGAATAATAGAAATAGAATAAAAAAATAGGTACAAGAAACGCCAAACTAAATAAATGGACTTATTAATCTTTCAAAATTAATCTTTCAAAATAAAATAGATGTATCATAATCCCCTTGTTAGATTTATTATTCTTTTTTTCTTATAATAGTCATTAATAAAGAAAAATTTTTATTCCATTACAAATTTCTACAAAATGGAAGACTCTCTATAGATCTGTATATATCTCTATTTGAATTATCTATACATATGCAAGCAAGGGAGGAAAATGAACTTTTTTTTATTTGTCTAGTCTAATTTGAACTTCCCCAAAGCAAAAATTCACTTTTTAGCTTGTTGATAGAGGTTTACTGAGTAGTAAACAAGAATATCGAGAAAAAAAATGATTCGAAAGAAAAATGAATTTTTCAGGGTTTTCGTTTAATTCTGATAAACTAACCGTTCTATTTGATTTAATTTTTGTTCAAAGGAAAAAAAGCATGGAGCTGAAATAACTCGCTCAGAACACCTTTTAAAAGATTACGTGGTACAATTGCATCCAATAAGCCCTTACGTAATAAAGATTCAGCCGCTTGTGAACCTTCAGGCACGGCTTTTTTCAATGTTTGTTCAATTACTCTTTTACCCGCAAATGCAATATAGGCATAGGGTTCGGCAATAATGATATCCCCCAACATACCAAAACTAGCTGTCACCCCACCGGTAGTAGGAGATGTAAGAATTGATATATAGAATAACTTTTTACTTGATTGATAATCACATAAAACCGAAGAAATTTTAGCCATTTGCATCAAACTTAAACTTCCTTCTTGCATTCGTGCTCCTCCGGAAGAACACACTAAAATAAGAGGTAAACATTGATTGGTAGCATACTCGATCAAACGAGTTATTTTTTCGCCTACTACGGATCCCATACTACCCCCCATAAACTGAAAATCCATAACCCCAAGGGCTACCGGAATACCGTTTAGTTGACCTGTACCTGTTTGAACAGCGTCAGTCAATCCTGTAGTTTTTTGAGCAGAGTCAATACGATTTTTATAAGGTTCCTCCTTCGAATGAAATTTAATGGGATCCGCAGAGACCATGTCTTCATCCATAGGATTCCAAG